TCATTGATTAGAATCCTATTTTTAGTACATAGCTTTTGCTTTTTTTAGTTATAGTTAAAACTAACTATTGCTCTTATCCAAATTCTCTTGTTTTCATCTCAATCTTACCGAGAATTCTCTCTAAAGAAAAGGGATTCTAAATAGAATTCTCTTTTTTTTTTCGAATTTTGAATTCTATTTATTAGTTATTAGAAATTGGTCGAATTTGAAATCGATTTGTATTATCCTTTCTATTTGATTATCTTTATATAATATATTGAATTTCATTTTTTTATGAATATGTCCATTTGTCTCTTTTTTATTAGTGGTTTAGAATAGAACAAGTAGTCACAAGTAGTCAGATGTAAGAGAATGTCTAGGAATTTTCTTTAGAATAGATGGGTCTTGGTATATTACTTTTCTTAGAATCCAATCCCAATGGAGTATTTTCTATCGAAAGAGAAGACTAGGTCTAAGTAAGGTATACTAAAGAAAGCCTATTTTACGTTGTTGACAATGTTTACAATGAAACTTAGCATTAGCAAAGAGATTAGTTTTCAAACTTTATCTTGTGCACAAATACCGCACAATACCGACGTAAATTACTATTAGATTTGTAGACTTGATTGGGGTTGGGTTAGGTTGGAGTTTTTAACCAGACTCATGTTATGATACAAAATTCACTAGAATTGGGTATACAAAAGAAGGGTAGTATAATTAACTCGTTGATTTCGGACAGGAAAAGAGGAAATTCAAATCAAAAATGATACAATTTTTTGTATTTGAATTTTCATTTTTTTGATTTGAATTTTATTTTTTATTTTATAGGGCTCTAGGGCTATACGGACTCGAACCGTAGACCTTCTCGGTAAAACAGATCAAACTTATTCTTATCAAAATGATCTGAACTGTTTCAAAGACCCAACATGCATTTTTTGTGCATTGGGCTCTTTCATTAACTGATAGAAATATCAGCTAGTCCGCCATTTTTCTTTTTGACAGAAAAATAAGAAGATGGCTCCATGTGCTCTGAGTCATTCTGTTTATTCAGATTCAGGAACACTACCAAAGTTTTTCAAGGGGGGTTATCTTGACGTAGGTCTGCCTCTGGCCTAGATTAACTTAAGTGAAATGAAGTCTCTATCGCTCTACTTAAAAATCAAATATGAAACTTCATACACCTTAAAGTTCATAGGACGAAAAGAGATTTTTTTGAGGCCCTGATACTCAGCCTAGCATTGAATAGACTGGGTATTCACCTTATCAATATATCAAATCAATGATGGGGTCTGTTTGGCACCTAACTGGGCACCTAAATCGGACCGAACCCTTGTCAGGCTATTGTTCTCTTCTTCCCTCAAAGTTATGGAGTAAGACATCAATTTCTCAATAAGATCAATTTTTTTGATTGCATGATGCACTCCCCTGAAAAACATCGGCGCGCGTGTAAACGAGGTGCTCTACCAACTGAGCTACAGCCCTTAGTGCTTGTAATACCTATTTTATTATGTAGAGAATTGATTGTCAAGATGAATATTCTCAAGATGACTATTCCATGATCCAAGATCATATTGATCGGTATTGCTTCTAAGTAATATGAGATTTATAATCCATCGACGGGAGGAGTCCCTTTTGGTTTTCTTTGTGAAGATAAATGACCTACTTAACTCAGCGGTTAGAGTATTGCTTTCATACGGCGAGAGTCATTGGTTCAAATCCAATAGTAGGTAGAACTTATTAGATACCGCGGTCAATGGTATCTAATAAGTTTTTATACCCATTTTATAAATTTTGATTTTGTATCTTTTCTATTTCTTTTTCGTTGCATCAAAATATGATTGCGCTTGATTGTATTTAATCGACAGAATCACGTCAAACAAAACAACAAAATCCAAATATAGGGTGTATAAATCGATGATTATTTGGACGCACCGACTGGTTATGAAATGGCATTGATAGCCTCTACTCGTGTCCTAGCCCGTCGGAGAGCTAGATTTGCCTCGATTGTTTGTCTCTTTCCTTCAGCTTTTCTCAAAGCAGCTTCCGCTATTTCAAGAGTTTGCTGAGCTTCTTGTGGATCAATGTCACTACTTTTCTCTGCATCATTTACTAAAACAGTGATTTCATTATTACCTATTCTAGCAAAACCGCCCATCAGAGCCATCGTTAGCCATTGGTCGTTAAGGCGTATTCTCAAAATACCTATATCTACTGCTGTGGCAATAGGAGCGTGATTTGGTAATACGCCAATTTGTCCACTATTAGTAGATAAAATGATTTCTTTCACTTCTGAATCCCAAACTATTCGATTAGGGGTCAGTACACAAAGATTTAAGGTCATTTCTTCAAATTGCTCTCCATTTCTAAGTTCATAGCCTTCGCCGTAGCTTCATCGATGTTACCTACCAAATAAAAGGCCTGTTCGGGAAGACCGTCTAATTCTCCGGAAAGGATTAATTGAAAGCCTCTAATTGTTTCTGCTAAACCAACATATTTTCCCGGAGAACCCGTAAATACTTCT